ACTTTATAAAAATTAATCCCGTAGAAGAAGAAAAAATTAATAGTTTATCTCAATTATTATATTTTATAGTAAAATGGTTTAAAAACCCGACACTGGAAAATATTAAATTTAAGTAGTAATAAAGGCTTAGGAAGGAAGCTAGCAGAAGTATTAAACATAAAAAAAATATATCAAATTTTATAAAAGTTGTAAGAGCAATTCATTTTATATAAAAACCAGTCATTGGAGGTACTCCCCCTAATGATAAAAGCCTGAGTCTTAGAAGGATACTTTTTTTATGGTTAAGATTAATAGATTTAAGAAAATTTCAATTACAATATGAAAAAATAAATGAAGAAAGTAAGAAATAAATAATAATGTATATTCATATAAGATATATGTCCAACATTCTTAGGCATAAAAATCATCCTATGTGGACTAGGGAAGAGTAAGCTATGAGGGCTCGGATTAAAGATTGTGATAGGCCCCCAATTCCCCCAATTAAAGCAGTAAACGCCAATATTATCAGAATTATCCAGTTTAGTGAGAAGAGTTTATAAAATAGGGCGATAGGTCCTATTTTTTGAATTGTGTTTAAAATAATACAGTTAAATCAAGAGATTCTTCTTATAATTCTTGGTAATCATATATAGAAAGGGGCCAACCCCAGTTTTAATCTAATTCCTATAAAAATAAAAAGGTAGATTAAGTAGGAAGTTCTCTCTAATGATATTATATTTCATAGGGTTTTTGAATTAAATATTAGAAGGCTACCACATAAAAATAAGCCTCTTCCGAAAGCTTGGATAAGAAAGTACTTTATTCTAGCTTCTAGGTTTTCTTCGTTATTTAGTCCTCCGAGGAGGGGGAGGAAACCAAATATATTTAATTCGAGCCCGATTCAAATCCCTAATCAGTTATTAAAAGAAAAAATAATAAAAATACCGGTAATTATTAGAAAGTAAAAAAAGCTTTGTATAGGTCACATTTATTTTATTCATTGGAAAGACCCCTCTTTTCATTCATAGAGAACGCCGCTTAAAAGAATAACGAAAATTGAGCATGTTATAAGTAGGGTAGATAACTCTTTTTTTGTTAATAAGTTAATAAGGGGGAATAGTAGGACTAGTTCTACATCAAACACTAAGAAAACTACAGTAAGGAGGAAATACCGGGTTGAAAAAGGCAGGCGGCCCCTCCCTAATTGTGAAAACCCGCATTCGAAGGGCCTAAATTTGTCTTTTCTTGGTCTTGTTCGGCCTTGGAGAATAAAGATAGTGATTAGAAGAATAAAAATAATTATAAATACTAACAGCGAAGTAAAAATAAGGACGATCATTCGTGTGTATGATGTTCATCCTTTCTAGTTAACAGTTAGACTGCAATCCCTGCTCTCACACGTAGGATAAGAAATGAATACTATTATGTACTCTTATCAAAGTTAGCAGCCTTGATATGCTTTTTCTTACTAGCCTGATGAGGCTCGAGGAATGATATTAGATAGTATGTAATCGTATTTTATCTCATCAAGATAACCCGTTCCTCCGGCTTAATATCAGTTTTAGATGATGAATCATCTTTTTATGGGGTCGAAACCCAAAATAGCAAAAACTAAATAAAAAATTTATCTATAGGGGATTAGAAAGATAAACTATATTTTATAGATGCAAACTATACCTTTTATGATTAAAGTACTAATCCTAGCTCAGAAACATTATATGTTGTTTTTTAAATTAAAAGTTTAATGCTTTTGTATCTCGGCCATCTGAGTATGAGCCTCATCAATAGATTCTTAAAAATAAGAAAAGTCAAACAACATCGACGAAATGTCAATATCAAGCTGCGGCTTCGGAACCGAAGTGGTGTCCTGTGGAGAAGTGATTAGCATATAAGCGAATTAGACATACTAATAGGAAGGTTGTGCCAATAAGAACATGGAGACCATGAAACCCTGTTGCTACAAAAAATGTTGAACCGTAAATTCCGTCAGAAATAGAAAAAGAAGCTTCGTAGTATTCTCTTGCTTGGAGGCCAGTAAAGTAGAGACCTAGTAAGACTGTTAAAAATAATCTTTGGAGGCTACTTTTGAGGTTTCCTTCTATTAATGAGTGATGGCACCATGTTACAGTCACACCGGAAGATAGAAGGACAGCGGTATTTAAGAGCGGAACTCTGAAGGGGTTAATAATTTTAATACCTACGGGAGGCCACATACCTAATTCGATATCTGGTACTAATCTGCTATGAAAAAATGCTCAAAAAAAAGCGGCGAAAAAGCAAACTTCTGAAGCAATAAAAAGTAGTATTCCTCAGCGAAGCCCGGACACTACAGCAGTAGTGTGATAACCTTGGAAAGTACTTTCTCGAATTACATCCCGTCATCATTGAGCTAAAGTTATTATAAGTAGTAATAGGCCAATATAAATAAGAAGTTTATTATTTAAATGAAGTCATATAATGGCGCCAGATGTGATGAAAAAAGCTCTAAGGCCCGTAAACAGAGGTCAAGGTCTATATTCAACTAGGTGAAAAGGTGTTCGTAACATGTTATCTAGTCAATGGAGAGAATTGAAATAAAAAATTGAAAATTTTTTGTTTTATGATAAACTACTAAATAGATTCGCTATAAATATATATAATTTATAGTTATTTTTTATAAAAGTGGGACTTTAAGTTAAGCAAACTGAAAACCTTCAAAGTTTTATATACACATAAGTAAGTCCTGGATTTTTTGTAAGGTGAGCTGTTTTAGTATAAGGGAGTATATTTATTTTCCAAATAAAAGGTAAAAGATTTAAAGAGCATAAATATAAGTATTGTATTCTTCTTTTACAATGAAGATCAGATTATATTGCTAATCTACTTATTACTGTAGCTGAATGTTCACTATAGGGATCTGAAAGAAACATTGCTTATTCAAGTAACAAAGAAAGAAAGAGATAAGAAGTAAACAAAGAAGAGATTTGATATAGCATTAGTTTAAGAAAGAAATTATTGATAATTGTACCTTTTGTATTATGTTTTATTGAGATAGTTATATATATTATATGTTACTCGAAAGTTAAAGATCTACAAATATAATATAAGTCGATGTGGAAAAATTGTTTATTTAGGTATTTATAGTTGTGAAATGCATAACGAGTTAATTGATAGCTAGTTTTTTAGGAGAAAAGTATTGCTTTATTAGAGGTATTCTAATTTGGGTAATGAGGGTAATCTTTTTTACTTTGTATATATTAAGATACGTATAATAAGTTAACTGAAAAAAGCTTGTAAGTGGCTGATTAGGATATATTGTTATAAATAGAAGTCTTTTTAGTACGCAATTTTTTATATAGAAATTATTTATTTACTAGATTTTAATGAATATTTATTTTTTTGTTAATGATTATGATAAAATCAGTAGTATAAGGGAATTAAAGGGTTTTTATTATGAATTACGTAGGGGAAAGTGTTTATAAAGGAATTATATATTATGAATTCGGCAATACAGGTTCCGACTGTTTATCAAAAACATTGTTTTTTGAAGATAGTATAAGAAATAGAGCCTGCTCAATGATTTTAAAATTAAATAGCCGTGGTATTTTGACCATGCTAAGGTAGCATAATCATTTGGTTTTTAATTGAGATCTAGAATGAAGGGTTGAACGAGAACTTTGCTTTATTATATATATATATATGAATTTATTTTTTAAGTGAAGAAACTTATATAAAATTAAAGGACAAGAAGACCCTATCGAGCTTGAAGTGTATTATAAAATATTATATTATATCTATTTGGTTGGGGCAACCGGGGAATTAACTTCCACGAGTAATAGCAAGATGTAGTGGGGAAAGAAATTTTTGTGAAAGATAAAGTTACCGTAGGGATAACAGCGTTATTTTTTTTAGAGTTCATATTGGAAAAAAAGATTGCGACCTCGATGTTGGATTAAAGAAACCTTAAGGAGTAGAAGTTTTATGGGGTAGTCTGTTCGACTATTAAATCTTTACATGATCTGAGTTCAGACCGGCGTAAGCCAGGTTGGTTTCTATCCTTGATTAAAAGGATTATATAATGTAGTACGAAAGGATCCTTTATAGTTTTTGTTGAAGCGGCCGCAGAGGTATTAAATTGTAAATTTAATTGATGAAGAGTATTTCTTTTTTTAACAAAATTTATATAAAAGTATAAGGATACACAAAATTTTGATTTTTGAGATGAAAGTTCGAATCTTTTTTATGTAAGGGTTTATTAGTTTATGAAAAATATTAAATTGCAAGTTTGACGAAGTAAAATACATAAACCTAGGAAAGTAAGCTATAGTAAGCTGTCGGGTTCATACCCCGAAAAAAATCCTAGTGGTTCTTTCTTAAGTAATTTGATTTTGGTTTATGAATAATATATTATTTATAGTATTATGGAAATTTTGATGAGTAGGTAAGACGTTTTTTGTTTAAAAAACAATAGACATAATTGTGACTTTTGTGTATATGATTATTAATCCAGTGTAGAGAGTTAAAAAATTAGGTAAGCCTAGATTTATGAAAAATAAATAGAAATAGCTAAAACTGTGCCAGCAGCTGCGGTTATACTGTTATTTCAAGTTATTTGATGTGGCTGGGACTTTGATATATAAAAAAGATTATTTATTATTTTTGTTTAAGTATAGGTAGAATTAGTTTAGGTGAAGGATCAGAGAATAACAAAATGATTAGTAAAAGTGAAAAAAAGAGTTAAACTAGGATTAGATACCCTATTATTCTTTAATGTAAAATTATTGGCCGGGTATTATGAATTTTAATGTAATTATATGTTTAAAATCTAAAAAATTTGGCGGTTTTCTTAAATCAGGGGAACTTGTTGTTTAATATGATAATCCGCATAATATAGCTCTTTTTGAATGGGTTTGTGTATTTCCGTTATTAGTTTATTCTAAAAGGAGATAGAAAAAAACAATAAGCATAAATAAATTGTAGGATTTCAGGTTAAATGCAGCTTATATAAAGAGTATAAATGAGTTACAGTGGGAGAATAAGAATGTTTATTATTAAAATGTTAAATAAATTAGGACTTGGAAGTAAATTATAATATTAATATAGATAGGTTGAAATAAACGAATGAAAATGTACATATCGCCCGTCACTCTCGTGAGAGATAAGTCGTAACATAGTAAGGTTAGTGGAAGCTGGTCTTAGGTTAAGCTGGCAAAAATAATGTGTTTGATTTAGGATCAAAAGATAGGTGTAAACCTGTTTAACTTTTGAATTAAGATGGCAGAAAAGTGCACTAGGTTTAAGATTTAGATATAGATGATAATCTTCTTAATTATGGTAGGTTGTTTTTCGTTTATTATCACCTTTATTTGTGTTTTAGTAGCTGTTGCTTTTTTTACACTTTTAGAGCGTAAAGGTTTAGGATATTTTGCTGAGCGGAAGGGTCCTAATAAGGTTAGAGTTATGGGTTTATTTCAACCGATGGCGGACGCGGTGAAGCTATTTACTAAAGAATTTAATATTCCAATACAGTCTAATTTTATGGTGTTTAGGTTAGGTCCTAGATTAAATATTTTATTAATATTATTATTATGGATATGTATTCCAATATATTATTCTTCTATATTTTTTAATTTAGGGATTTTGGGTTTTTTATGTGTGTCTAGGGTGTTTGTTTATACTTTATTAATGGCAGGTTGGTCTTCATATTCTAAGTTTGCGTTGTTAGGGGCTTTACGAAGAATAGCTCAAACAATTTCTTATGAAATTAGAATGGTATTTATTTTATTGATACCTGTTGTGATTTATATATCTTTAAATTTTGGGATTATTATTATTGGAACGTACAGGGTTGTGTTTATGGGGTTACCTATGTGTTTTATATGAATGGTTTCTTGTTTAGCAGAAACAAACCGTGCACCGTTAGATTTCGCTGAGGGGGAAAGAGAGCTGGTTTCAGGGTTTAATGTTGAATATAGAGGCGGAGGTTTTGCTTTAGTTTTTATAGCTGAATATGGGAGTATCTTATTTATAAGAATCCTTACCGCTATTTTATTTTTAGGAGGGTTTGTGGTTTTTGGTTTTCAATTGGTTGAAAGGTTAACAATTAAAGCAATAATTGTATGTTTTTTATTTGTTTGATTGCGCGCAGCGTATCCCCGTCTTCGGTATAACACTTTGATAGATATCACATGGAAGTTTTTTTTACCTGTTGCTATTTCTATTGTTTTGTTATGTATTTTAGGAGTGTTAATAATATAGAATTCAAATAACACAGACATGTGATATTTAGCTTCCAATGCTAAGGTTTTATTTAAACTATTATTTGACAGAGAAATATGATACTATTATTAATTATACTTTCTTTTTTTGTATTTATATTTCCATTTATACTACAGCCTTTATCTTTAGGTATCCTTCTTATTAGAACTGCCTGTAGGATGAGAGTGATTTTTTCAGTAATATGAAGGTCTTGGTTGGGGTTGATTTTATTTTTAATATATATTGGTGGTTTGTTAGTTATATTTGTTTTTGTTATTAGGTTTCTTGAAAGAAAATTATTTTTTTTTTCAGTAAAATTTATCAGGTTTCTTTTATGGGCTGGGTTTTCTGTGGTGGTTTTTAATAAGATAGTAGTAGGAAGGTCTTTTTTTTTAAATAGGTGTGAGTTATGAAGGAATAGGCAGATATTATTAGGGTCTATGAGTTTTTCAATTTATGTAGGCGTGGTGATACTATTATTTGCGATATTAGTAATTGTTGTTTATATTTGCGGAGTCAGGAAAGGAAGTATTCGGGGATTTTAATATGTTTAAACCTTTTCGAAAAAATGATCCAGCATTAAATCTTTTAAATAAAGTTATAGTAGATTTACCTTCTCCGAGTAGAATTTCTTTATGATGGAACCTTGGGTCGTTATTAGGATTATGTTTAGCCATTCAGATTGCGTCTGGTATTTTTTTATCTTTTCATTACTGTGTATCTGTTGATCAAAGATTTGATTCTGTTGTTCATATTGTACAAGAGGCTATATGGGGGTGGACACTACGAGCCTTACATGTTAATGGGGGAACTTGTTTTTTTGTGTGTTTATATATTCATATGGGTCGAGGCTTATACTATGGGAATTATGCAAATTTTCATACGTGGGCTAGAGGGGTAGTATTATTTATTTTGACTATAGCAACAGCTTTTTTAGGGTATATTTTACCTTGAGGTCAAATATCTTTTTGAGGTGCTACAGTTATTACTTCATTATTTTCGGCTGTTCCATACATTGGGAGAGAGTTAGTCGAGTGGTTGTGAGGAGGGTTTTCAGTAGGGGGTCCTACACTGGTGCGTTTTTATTCTTTACATTTTATTGTTCCTTTTATTATTGCAGGTTTAACAATGATTCATTTATTATATCTTCATCAAGGAGGTTCAAAGAATCCCCTAGGGTTGAGAAGTGATGTTGATAAAATCCCCTTTCATCCTTATTATTCAGTAAAAGATATTTTAGGATTTGTATTTGTTTTATTTTTTTTAATTTATTTAAGATTTTTTTATCCTTATATATTGTGTGAGGCAGATAATTTTTTAGATGCCAATCCTCTTGTTACTCCCACCCACATTCAGCCAGAATGATATTTTTTATTTGTTTATGCTATTTTACGTGCGGTACCAAATAAATTAGGGGGGGTAGTTGCTTTAGTAAGTTCTTTGTTGATTTTTTTTTTAGTACCTTATTTACATTTGGGGAAATTTCAAGGAATAAGCTTATATCCTTTGTCTCAGCTGTTGTTTTGGTCTTTTGTTGGGAATTTTTTTTTATTAACTTGAATTGGGGCTCGACCTGTTGAAGATCCATATATTTTTTTAGGTCAGGTGTTTTCATTATATTATTTTATATTTTTTTTCTTAAATCCTATTTTTCAGAAAGTTTCGGATTTAACTTATCAAAAGAGGGTGTATTATTTAAATAAGTTTATTTTGAAAATAAATAGGAAGTGGTAAAGCACTTAAGTAATTAGATAATAAGTCTGATATGACTATTTTTGGCTTACAAGACCAGAGTTTTAATTTAAACTATTTTATCGAAATGATTGAAAATTTAGTGATAATAGGTGTATTTATATTTATATGTTCTTTGATTTCTTTATCTGTTCAAAGATCTCATTTAATAAATTGTTTGTTAAGGCTTGAAATAATGTTATTAGGATTGGTTTTTTTAGTATTTTTTTTAATGTCAGTTAAAATGATAGATTTTTTAATGCCTTTAGTTGTTTTGGTATTTGGGGCAAGAGAAGCGTCTTTAGGCTTAGCTTTGTTAGTAATAATGATTCGGGCTTCAGGGCAGGATTATACCTTAAGGAGATTATTTAAATGTTAATTGGTATTGGTGTAATATTAGGGAGAATATTGATTAGTTTGTTTAATAAAAAACATAGTTTAATTCGGTTATTTTTTTTGTTTGTTTTGTTATTGAGGTGTTTTATTTTTATGTGGTTTCTTTATTGTCCTGGGTTAAGTGTTACCTGCCATATTATAGAGTTGTTTGGTGATGGTCTTTCAATTCCTTTAATTATTATAACTTGTTGAATTAGAAGGCTAATAATTTTGTGTTCTAATAAATTAGGGTTGTCGTTTTATTATGTAGTGTTGCTTTTAAATTTAATGTTGGTAGTTTTTTTTTTGGCGAGAAGGTTATTTGGATTTTATATTTTTTTTGAGGCTGTTTTAGTGCCTACTCTTTTATTGATTTTGAAATGGGGGAATCAGCCGGAACGTCTTCAAGCTGGTTTGTATATAATGATTTATACTATTGTTGCTTCTTTACCTTTATTTTTGGGAATTATTTTTTTTAATTATTGTGGGGTTACAAGTCTTAGAATAAATAGTTTTGAAATAAATTATAGAATAAGAGATATAGAAATAAATTTTTTATGGTTTATAGTAGTTTTAGCGTTTTTGGTAAAATTACCTATGTTTCCATTCCATTTATGGCTTCCTAAAGCCCATGTAGAGGCACCAGTTGCGGGGTCTATAGTTTTAGCTGCAATTTTATTAAAATTAGGAGGTCATGGTTTGTTACGTTTTTCGTTTTTATTACCTAAAATAGTAGGAATATCAAATATTTTATTTATTTTAGGCGGTTTGGGGGGAAGGGTTACTAGGTTGATTTGTTTACGTCAAACGGATATAAAATGTTTAATTGCTTATTCATCTGTAGGTCACATAGGTTTGATGTTATCTGCTGCTATAAGAAAGACTTTTAGTGGAGTGGGAGCTTGTTTGGGGATTATAATTGCTCATGGGTTGTGTTCTTCGGGTCTTTTTTCTTTGTCGAACTATGCCTATTCTAGTACTAGGACGCGAAGACTATACTTGTACAAGGGTGCTCTTTCCGTTTTTCCTATGATATCTATGTGATGATTTCTTCTTTGTGCTTGTAATATGGCGGCCCCTCCCACACTTAATTTGCTTAGTGAAATTTTTTTGTTTGTAGTTATTATGTCCTTTTTTTGGGGAGGAGCTGTGTTAGTGGGTTTATTAAGGTTTTTAGCAGCATGTTATAATTTATATTTATATACTGTTACTCAACACGGGAAATTACCTTTGTTTCAAAATTCTTTGTTATTAGCTGATAAGATGGGAGTTCATTTGACGGCTTTTATACATTGGTTTCCTTTATTATTTTTATTAGTTAATGCCACTGTGGTTTTTGTTTGATGTTAAATTAGTTTAATAGTAAAACGCTAAATTGTGGTTTTAGAAATAAAGTTATTATTTAACTTATGATGAGTTGAAAAAGATTTGAAAAGAGAATTGTTGGTTTTTTTTTTATATTTGTTATTTACATTAGTTTAAGGATTTTTAGGTTTTACAAGAGAAGGGCTTATATTTTATCTTGAAGGTTGTTAAGGTTTAACAGGTTATATGTTGAATTTTCTGTAGTATTTGACTATTTAAGGCTTTTTTTTGGTGCAGTAGTTGTTTATATTTCTTTCTGTGTTTTATTATTTACTAATACATATATAGAAAGAGAGCAGTATAAAAGACGATTTAATTGGTTAGTTGTTTTATTTGTTGTATCTATAAATTTTATGATTTTTATTCCTAATTTGATTGCTGTGTTGTTGGGATGAGATGGGTTGGGGGTGGTTTCTTTTTGTTTAGTTATTTATTATCAAAGATTTAAAAGATTTAATGCCGGAATAATTACGGCATTAACAAATCGGGTAGGGGACGTATTTTTACTTTTATCAGTAGTATTTCTTTTTAATTATGGTCATTGAGGGTTTTTGTATTTAGTTGAGGATAAATTTTATATAGTACTTGCAGGTTGTGTTTTGTTGGCGGCAATAACTAAAAGGGCGCAAATTCCTTTTTCAAGATGACTTCCGGCTGCAATAGCGGCCCCTACTCCAGTATCTGCTTTAGTTCACTCTTCAACCTTAGTGACTGCAGGAGTTTTTTTACTTATTCGATTTTCAAAAGTTTTATTTTATATTAATTGTATAAAATTAATTATGTTTTTTGTAGGATCTTTAACAATGTTAATAGCTGGGCTATGCGCGTATTATGAGTATGATATAAAGAAAGTTATTGCTTTATCTACTTTAAGACAATTAGGGGTGATAATTTTATCTCTTGGATTAGGTATGGTAGAATTAGCAATTTTTCATTTGTTAACTCATGCATTATTTAAGGCTTTATTTTTTGTTTGTGCGGGTAGATTTATTCATAATTATGGGGATAATCAAGATATTCGGTTTTTAGGATCAAAGGTAACCAATACTCCGGTAAGGAGGATTTGTATTGTAATTAGGATTATGGCTTTATGTGGCGCTCCTTTTTTAGCAGGTTATTATTCAAAAGATTTAATCATCGAGATATTATTATGTTCTAGCGTTTCTTTATTAAGGGTAATTTTCATGTTTTTAGGAGTTGTCTTTACAGTATTTTATTCTGTAAAATTTATGTATTATCTTTTTTGAAAGCCTATAGATTTTTTTGTGTTTCATATAAAGAGGGATAATGGGGTGTATATAATTTTACCTATGGTATTCTTAGCATTAGGTGCAATACTTGTTGGAAATTTTTTAAGATGGGTTAGGTTTAATTATCAATGTGTTATTGTTTTACCTGAAGTTTCTAAATTTTTTTCTTTATTAGTTGTTGTATTATCATTTGTTTTTATTTTGCTAGTGCGCGCTGCGTTAGTGAAAATAGGCCAGATATTTGCTTTTTGGATAAGGATGATATGGTTTATAACTCCCCTATCAACTCAAGGGGTTAGAAAGTCTCCGTTATGGCTAANATATAGGTTTTTTTCTAGGTTAGATCAGGGATGAAGGGAGATAGTTGGTCCACATGGAATTTTTGAAGGTAATAGGATGTATAATAGGAAAGTCCAAGGGATTCAATATAATTCAATTTTATCATTTTTATTGATATGTTTTTTTTTTGTTTTCATTTTATTTTTTAGGGCTATGTCTTAGCTAGAATAGCTTATAGAAAGCAGAACATTGAAGATGTTCATATGGATATCTTTTCCTTTTAGTATACATAAGGTAATATACTATTTTAGCAAGCTAGATCGTCGCTGTAAAGAGTAATCAGCAATGAAAAAATATAAGCTTGAATTAAGGATACCCCAAACTCAAATAAAAAGTAACCTATTTGAATTAGAATTAGGAGTAAGAAAATTCAAGAGGAAAAAATATAGGATGAGAGATAGGTTCCGATGAGACCTAGAATAATATGACCGGCGCCTATGTTGGCTGTTAATCGAATTGCTAAGGTTACTGGTCGAACTATAATTCTAATTAATTCAACGACAGCAAGAAATGGTCTGAGAATACCAGGGCTTCCAACAGGCAGAAGGTGAGCAATCATTTTCTTAGGTGATTTTTTTAGTCCTAGGATGATTAGCCTTAGTCAAAAAGTTAATCTTATTGATAGGCTAAGTATGAGGTGCCTGGAAGATCTAAATGTATAAGGAATTATCCCAGTGAGATTTGTTATTATTAGAAATAGAAATAAAGAAGTAATAATAATTGTAAAACCTTTAAAGGAAGCCCCGAAAGATCGGGAGGCTAGTCTTACAATGATTCTTTTTAAGTTGTTTGAGATAACTATTCAAGGTGAATTTACTCAAAAAATGTATGATTGAGACAGAATAAGATAAACTGATAAAAGTCATAAAATTCATGATTGTTGAAAAAATACTATATTATTAGAATCAGAAGTAGAAAAAATATCTATTATCATTTTCAATATATATAGTTTTTTTGTAGGCTGGGTGTTTTAATTGAGAGACTTGGCGCTGATACTCACCAATTGGAAATAATAATTGATAAAAATAAAATAATTAGGAATAAAAAAAATAAACATCAGCTTATTGGGCTTAGTTGAGGCACGGTAAAGGTAGCTGGTATAGCTATTTTTAACTTGACAAGTTAATGTATAATATTTTACTAACCTCTATAGTTATTTTTTATTCAATTTATAAAAGTGTTTATTGATACTGCTTCAAGGCTAATGGGTATAAAAGAATGATTAGCTCCGCAGATTTCTGAACATTGACCATAGAAAACACCGGGCCGATTGATACTAAAACTAATTTGGTTGAGTCGACCGGGGACTGCGTCGGCTTTTACTCCCAATGCTGGGACTGTTCAACAATGGATCACATCATTTCTGGTGATAAGCATTCGTACTCTAGTATTAATAGGGATTACTACTCGGTTATTAGTTTCTAAAAGACGGTAGTCACCGCTTTGGATCTGATCTTCATTTAATATAAATGAGTCGAACTCTAGGTTTTTTAGGTCTGAGTATTCATAGGATCAGTATCATTGATGGCCAATACTTTTTACAGTCAAGGCAGGGTCGTAAATTTCGTCGAGGGAGTATAATAGGCGGAGAGATGGGAGGGCCAGGAAGATTAAAACGCAAGCTGGTAAAATTGTTCAGATTGTTTCAATTTCACGTCCTTCTAAAAGAAAACGGTATGAATATTTATTTGTTAATAGAGCGACGGAGGCATAAGAAACAATAGATACTACTAAGATTAGAATTAATATGGCGTGATCATGGAAAAAAATTAATTGTTCTATTAAAGGAGAGGCTCCTTCTTGAAGGTTATATTGTCCTCATAGGCTCATTTATTATTGTAACTTAATTAAGGAAGGGTCAGGATGATTGTTTCTGGTAAATTATGGAAATCTACAGGAAGGCGGTTATCTCATTCTAGATTTGTGACCATGTGAGATCTTCATATTACACCGCGTTTTGAAGTGAGGCTTTCTCATACTATCACTATAAAGAATATAATGGCAATAAAAGAGATTAAAGAACCAATTCTAGAGATAACGTTTCATTTTATGTAGCAGTCAGGATAATCTGAGATTCGACGAGGTATTCCAGCAAGCCCAAGAAAGTGTTGTGGAAAAAAGGTTAAATTTACACCAGTAAATATAATGAAAAAATGGATTTTAGATCAACGTTGGTTAATAGTTAGGCCTGTTACTAAAGGGTATCAAAAATTAAATCCGCCAAAAAGAGCGAAGACTGCTCCTATTGATAGCACATAATGAAAATGGGCTACGACGTAGTAACTGTCATGTATTATAATATCTAATGATGAGTTCCTTAATATAATGCCAGTTAAGCCTCCTACGGTGAATAAGAAAATAAAACCGAGTGCTCAGATTATAGGAGCTTCATATTTTAGATGACTCCCGTGAATTGTTGCTAGCCAACTGAAGATTTTAATTCCAGTTGGTACAGCGATAATTATGGTAGCGGCTGTAAAATAGGCACGGGTATCTACGTCTATTCCTACTGTGAATATGTGATGAGCTCATACAATAAAACCTAGCAGACCAATTGCAAGTATAGCGTAAATTATTCCTAGTGTTCCAAATGTTTCTTTTTTGCAGGTATAGTGTCTAACAATGTGGGAGATTATCCCAAAACCAGGGATAATTAAAATATATACTTCGGGATGACCAAAGAATCAGAATAAATGTTGGTATAAAATAGGGTCTCCACCTCCAGCAGGGTCAAAAAAAGCTGTATTGAAATTTCGGTCTGTTAGGAGTATTGTAATTGCACCAGCAAGAACGGGGAGGCTCAGAAGAAGAAGAATTGCTGTAATTTTTACTGATCAAACAAATAAAGGAAGTCGTTCTATCTGTAGTCCTTGTGAGCGTATATTAATAACAGTTGTAATAAAGTTAATGGATCCTAGAATAGAAGATGCTCCTGCTAAGTGAAGAGAAAAAATAGCTAGATCTACACTGGCGCCAGAATGTCTTAAGGTTCTTGAAAGAGGGGGGTATACAGTCCACCCAGTCCCGGCCCCTCTTTCTACTCCTGCTGAGCTTAAAAGTAATAAGAGTGAGGGTGGTAATAATCAAAATCTTAAGTTATTTATTCGGGGAAAGGCTATGTCTGGAATTCCTAATATTAGAGGTAATATTCAATTTCCAAATCCTCCTATTATTATTGGTATTACTATAAAAAAAATCATCACAAAAGCATGAGCGGTTACAATTACATTATAGAGTTGGTCATTGCCTATAAAGCTAGAACCGGGTTGACCTAGTTCGATTCGGATTATTATTCTTAGGCCCGCGCCTACTAGACCTGACCATATTCCTAAAAGTAAGTAAAGTGTGCCAATATCTTTATGATTTGTTGAAAAAAGTCATCGCAT